AAAAAAAAAAAAAAAAGAGGATCATTTTTTATGGTTTGAAAAACCTTTTGTAACTCTAGTTTTCGATTATAAAAGATGGAATCGACCAAATCGCTATATAAAAAATAATAAAATTGAAAATACTGTAAGAAATGAAATGTCACAATATTTTTTTTATACATGCCAAAGTGATGGAAAAAACCGAATATCTTTTACATATCCCCCCAACCTTTCTACTTTTTTTGAAATGATCCAAAAAAAGATACCTTCATTTACAAGAGACAAAAAACCTTCTGACCAAGTTTCTACTTATTGGAGTTTGATCAATGAAGAAAAAAAAGAAAACTTTAAAAAAGGATTTTTAAATCGAATTGAAACTTTAGATAAGGGGTGGTCTGGTGAAAATATACTGGAAAAAACTACTCGATTTTGTCATAACGCCACTAAAAAAGAATATTTACCTAAAATTTATGACCCATTGTTGCATGGGATTTCTCGAGGAAGAATCAAAAAATTACTTCCATTCCAAGCCGAAATCTATATAAAAAATAATGATATAGGAGGATCTTGGATAAACAAGATTCATAGTCTACTTCTGAAGATTAATTATCACAAATTTGAGCAAACAATAGAAAAATTTAATAGAAAATCTTTGTCACTAAAGAAAAAATTTTCTTTTTTTTCAGAACCCCAAGAAAAAAAAATTCATTCAGAAGAAGAAATAAAAATTTTGAAATTTTTATTTGATGTCGTTATAACTGATAACAATGATCAAACTCTTATAAAAAATTTTATGGATTTCCAGGAAATCCATAAAAAAGTTCCTCAATGGTCATATAAATTAATAAGTGAGTTGGAAGAATTGGAAGGCGAAAATGAAGCAAATGTACCAATGGAACCTGGAATTCGTTCAAGAAAAGCAAAACGTGTAGTGATTTTTACTAATCTCAAAGATAATCAAAATTCTGATCAAAAAGATGAAATGGCTTTGATCCGTTATTCACAACAATCTGATTTTCGTCGAGAGATAATTAAAGGATCCATGCGTTCCCAAAGGCGTAAAACTGTTATTTGGGAATTTGTTCAAGCAAAAGTACATTCCCCCCTTTTTTTTGATAGAATAGATAAACTTTTTTTTTTTTCGTTTAATATATGGGGGCTCAAAAAAAAAATTCTTAGAAATTTTATGTGGAAAAAAAAAAAAGTTTTTGATAAAAAAGAAGAAGAACAATTAAAAATAGAAGAAAACAGGCAGATAGAAATTGACGAAACTTGGGATAGCTTACTATTTACTCAAAGAATAAGAGGTTCTCTCTTAGTAATTCAATCGATTCTTAGAAAATATATTATATTACCTTTAATGATAATAATTAAAAATAGCGTGCGTATGTTATTATTTCAAATTCCCGAATGGTCAGAAGATTTAAAGGATTGGAAACGTGAAATGCATGTTAAATGCACGTATAATGGGGTTCAACTATCCGAAACAGAATTTCCAAGAAACTGGTTAACGGATGGTATTCAGATAAAAATCCTATTTCCTTTTTATCTTAAACCTTGGCATAAATCTAAATTTCAATCATCTCTGAAGGCTCAACTAAAAAAAAAAAAAGCCAAAGGAGAAATAAATGATTTTTTTTTTTTAACAGTTTGGGGGACGGAAAACGGCCTACTTGGTTCTGCCCCAAAAAAGCCTTCTTTTTTTAAACCGATTTCTAAAGAATTAAAAAAAAGAATCAAAAAATTCAAAACTAAGTCTTTTCTGTTTTTAAAAATTTTCAAAGAAAGAGCAACAATTTTCCTAAAAGTCCCAAAAGAAATTAAAAACCGGATTCGCAAAAACTTTTTTTTTATAAAAGAAAAAAAAACAAATCTTTCAAAAAAAAATCCAATTCCATTATTTAGCCCGAGAGAAATATATGAATTAAATGAAACGAAAAAAGATTCAATAATGAGTAATCAGATTATTCATGAACTATCTGTTCAAAAAAAATCCATGGAGTGGACAAATTCTTCACTCAGCGAAAACAAAATAAAAAATTGGATTGATAGAATAAAGACAACCAGAAATCAAATTGAAGAAATTTCAAAAGAAAAACAAAACCTAACTAATAATTGTAACAAACTGCCTTATGATTCTAAAATAATTGAGTCATCAAAAAAAAATTGGCAGACATTCAAAAGAAAAAATACCCGATTAATTAGGAAATCCATTTTTTTTATAAAATTTTGCAGCGAACAACTGTCTATAGCTATTTTTCTAAGTATGATAAATATTCCAAGAATTACTACACAACTTTTTTTTGAATCAACAAAAACAATTCTTGATAAATATATTTACAAAAATGAAGGAAGCGGAGAAAAAATTAATAAAAAAAAAAATACCATTTATTTTATTTCAACTGTAAAAAATTTAATATCCAAAAAAAAAAAAATTAGTGATGACCTATGCTCTTTATCACAAGCATATGTATTTTACAAATTATCACAAATTCAAGTTAGTAACTTTTCGAAATTAAAGGCTGTTCTTGAATATAACATATCCATAACATCCTTTTTTGTTAAGAATCAAATAAAGGTTTTTTTTCAAGAACTCTTTCATTATGAATTGAAAGATAAAACCTTTTTGAATTCCGAAGTAAATCAATGGAAAAACTGGTTACGAAGTCATTATCAATACAATTTACCTCAGATTACATGGGCTAGATTAGTAACCAAAAAATGGAAAAAAAAAATAAACCAAGACTCTATAGTTCTAAATCCAAGTTTAACTAACGAGGGTTCATATGAAAAAGAAATTTTTAATAATTACAAAAAAAAAAGTTTTTTTGAGGTCGGTTGGTTATTAAATCCAAAACATAATTTAAAAAAAGATTCTATATATAATAGTTTTTGTTACAAATCTATTAATTCTACAGAACAAGATTTTGACATGTCTATAGGCACTGCTCTAGATAATTGTTTAGTCTCTTGTTTTTTAGAAAAATATAATATTCGGGATATAGGGAAAATTCTGCATAGAAAATATTTGGATTGTAGAATTCTCAACTTTTGGTTTACAAAAAAAGTAAATATTGAGCCCTGGCTTGATACCAAGAGTAAAAAAAAATATATTAATACTGAAGTTCAGAATTATCAAAGAATTGATAAAATAACTAAGACGGGTCTTGCCAATCAAAAAATAAAAATTTTTAATTGGATGGGAATGAATGAAGAAATACTAAACCATCGTATAACAAATTTTGACTTTTTTTTCTTTCGAGAATTTTTCTTATTTTCTAGTACATATAAAATAAAACCGTGGGTCATACCAATCAAATTACTTCTTTTCAATTTTAATGAAAACATAAATGTTAATAAAAAAATCACTCTAAATCAAAAAGGTTTTATAGCATCAAATGAAAAAAAATACTTTAGATTTTATAATCTAAATAAAGAAAAAAATATTGAAGAAAATTATGCCAAATTGACGCTAAAAAAATATAAAAATAAAAAACAATACAAAAGAAATACAGAAGCAGAGCTTTATTTATTTCTCACAAGATATTCGTGTTTTCAATTGCGATGGAATTGTTTTTTTAATCAAAAAATTATCAATAATATAAAACTATACTGTCTCTTGGTTAGACTAAAGAATCCAAACGAAATTGCGATATCTTATATTGAAAGAGGAGAGATGAGCTTAGACATTCTAATGATTGAAAAAAGGTGCACTTTTACAAAATTAATGAAAAAAGGAATATTGATTATTGAACCTGTCCGTTTGTCTGTACAAAACGATGGACAACTTATTATATATAGAACCATAGGTATTTCATTGGTTCATAAAAAAAAACAAAAAATAAGTAAAAGATACAAAAAAAAAAGCTATATTGATAAAAAAAAAATTGCTAACTCCATTACAAAATATCAAAACAAAACTGTAAATAGAAAAAAAAATAATTATGATTTCTTTGTCCCGGAAAAGATTCTATCCCCTAAACGCCGTAGAGAATTTCGAATTCTAATTTGTTTCAACTTAAAAAAAAAAAATGAGAGGTATATAAATTCAAGATTTGATAAGAATATTCAAACTTTGCCTACAATTTTGCATAAAAAGAAAGGTCTTGATAAGGATAAAAAAAACCTAATTAAATTCAAATCCTTTCTTTGGCCCAATTTTCAATTAGAAGATTTAGCTTGTATGAATCGCTATTGGTTTAATACTACTAACGGAAATAGTTTCAGTATGCTAAGAATACATATGTATACACGATTTCCAATTCATTAATGATAGATCCCTTTTACTATATATAATAATAATATATATAGAAGTTACGGTATATGAAAACAACTGTATGCACAAATATGGGGGGCTGTTTTAAATTCAAGCTTTCTACATCAGATTAATTTAATCAATGCCATAGATACCAATCAGAGCAGATCCATAAATAAATTAACAGTATCCTCCTTTTTTATTTGGATCAAAATTTCTATTTTTTAGAAAATGAAGAATTATAAAGTTGATAATTAAATTAAGATCCTTGTCCAAAAAAATTACCATTATTATTACTGATCAGTAAAATTACTATCTTTCAATTCATATTAAAAAGGGAAGGATTTCTTTTTATGATAAAAAATGCATTCATTTCAGTTCAAGAAAAAAAAGAAGAAAGCAGGGGATCTGTTGAATTTCAAGTATTCAGTTTCACTAATAAGATACGAAGACTTACTTTACATTTGGAATTGCACAGAAAAGATTATTTATCTCAGAGGGGTCTACGAAAAATTCTGGGAAAACGTCAACGACTGCTGGCTTATTTGTCAAAAAAAAATCGAGTACGCTATAAAGAATTAATTAATAAGTTGAATATTCGGGAATTAAAAACTCGTTAAATTCAAAACCAGTGAATTAGTTAATTTTGGATCTTGAATTTTTGGATAAACTTCTTTTTCAGTAATCTAATTCATGCCAGAACGAATCAAGGAAAAACTTATGAATAGACCAGTTACAGGAAAAGATCTTATGATAGTCAATATGGGACCTCACCACCCATCCATGCATGGTGTTCTTCGCTTAATTGTTACTCTAGATGGTGAGGATGTTGTTGACTGTGAACCCATATTGGGTTATTTACATAGAGGAATGGAAAAAATTGCCGAAAACCGAGCAATTATACAATATTTACCCTATGTAACGCGATGGGATTATTTAGCTACTATGTTTACAGAAGCAATAACAGTAAATGGACCAGAACAATTGGGAAATATTCAAGTTCCTAAACGGGCCAGCTATATCAGAGTAATTATGCTGGAATTGAGTCGTATAGCTTCTCATCTGTTATGGCTTGGCCCTTTTATGGCAGATATTGGTGCACAGACTCCCTTTTTCTATATTTTCAGAGAACGAGAGTTTGTATATGATCTATTCGAAGCTGCCACCGGTATGAGAATGATGCATAATTTTTTTCGTATTGGGGGAATAGCGGCTGATTTACCTTATGGTTGGCTAGATAAATGCTTGGATTTTTGTGATTATTTTTTAACAGAGGTTGTTGAATATCAAAAACTTATTACACGAAATCCTATTTTTTTAGAACGGGTTGAAGGCGTTGGGATTATTGGTAGGGAAGAAGCAATAAATTGGGGTTTATCCGGACCCATGCTACGCGCATCCGGAATACCATGGGATCTTCGTAAAGTTGATCGTTATGAGTCTTACGATGAATTTGAATGGGAAATTCAGTGGCAAAAACAAGGAGATTCCTTAGCTCGTTATTTAGTACGGCTTAGCGAAATGACAGAATCCATAAAAATTATTCAACAGGCGCTAGAAGGACTTCCGGGGGGTCCCTATGAGAATTTAGAAAGTAGAGGCTTTGATAGAAAAAGGAATCCAGAATGGAATGATTTTGAATATCGATTCATTAGTAAAAAACCTTCTCCTACTTTTGAATTATCGAAACAAGAACTTTATGTAAGAGTTGAAGCTCCAAAAGGGGAGTTGGGGGTTTTTCTCATAGGAGATCAAAGCGGTTTTCCTTGGAGATGGAAAATTCGACCACCGGGTTTTATTAATTTGCAAATTCTTCCGGAACTAGTTAAAAGAATGAAATTGGCTGATATTATGACGATACTCGGTAGCATAGATATAATTATGGGAGAAGTTGATCGTTAAAATGATAATTTATGCAATAGCAGTACAAACTATAAATTCTTTCGTTAGATTGGAATCTTTAAAAGAGGTCTATGGGCTCATATGGATATTTGTACCGATCTTTTCTCTTGTATTGGGAATCATAACAGGTGTACTAGTAATTGTGTGGTTAGAAAGAGAAATATCCGCAGGAATACAACAACGTATTGGACCTGAATACGCCGGCCCGTTGGGAATTCTTCAAGCTCTAGCCGACGGGACAAAACTACTTTTCAAAGAAAATCTTCGTCCATCTAGAGGAAATACTCCTTTATTTAGTATTGGACCATCTATAGCAGTTATCTCAATTTTACTAAGTTATTCAGTAATTCCCTTTAGCAATCACCTTGTTTTAGCGGATCTCAATATCGGTATTTTTTTATGGATTGCCATCTCAAGTATTGCTCCTATTGGACTTCTTATGTCAGGATATGGATCAAATAATAAATATTCTTTTTTAGGTGGTCTGCGAGCTGCTGCCCAATCGATTAGTTATGAAATACCATTAACTCTATGTGTTTTATCAATATCTCTACGTGCGATTCGTTGAAACATAAACGTTTATTTTTACTATTCCGTTTCTTCTAGACGAATAAGTTTAAAAACCTAATATATCTATATTTATCTTTCGGGTTAATTTTAATAAAAGGAATTTGATAGTTATATATGAGTGAAAAAAACTGCTCAGAAATTAGCAGTAAAAAGAAAAATTGAGTCTCATTTCCTATGTACAAAGGTTAAACGGAAATAAACATAAGTGTCAGAATCACTTTACTCCAAGGTTGGTTGATTAATCATCCTGTCTTGAAGCGGGTTAAAAATATTAACCATATGACGTTTTCACTATCAATTATATCGATTAACATACATGTATTACAAAGTGGGCGTCAATTAGGTAAAAGCGAGTGGATGGTTAGAAACACCAAAATACACAAAGAATTTGTAATAGAGATTAACCAAATTGAAAAGGATATTTATGCATACCATAAAAAAAAAGAAGGTTAATTGGGGCTGGAACTTTGTAGAAATGATCAGACAGTACTCCCTAAGATTCCGATTCAGAGTATGCTCCGATCCACCGATAAATGTAATGACTATCAGAAACGAAATAATCCTTTATTTTTTCTAAGTCCCCCAACTTTTTTCTAAAAAAGAAAGAAAAATAGGAACGAAACAAGGATATTTTATTATATATGAAAAAATAGAATTTCTGTCATGAATAATAAAATAATAGGATGTTTAAGTCTTTTTCGTAATCGAAAACCACCAGGGGCTGGACTACCTATTTTTATTTTTACAAGGAGTATTTTATTAAAAGATTAAGTTATTACTCAATAAATAGAAATTAAAATTTGTAAAGGATGAGATGAATTCCGAAGCGCTTTTTTTTATTCTTAGAAGTTGAGCAGACAGAATTCCATTGGTATAATTTTGGACCCCAGATATATTTCATCTATTTTCAAACGCATCATAGCCAGCTAAATAATACTAATTAATCTGGTCCTTAGATTTATTTATGGCCCCCGAGGAGCCGTATGAGGCGACGACCTCATGTACGGTTTTGTAATAGCGGTGAAAATAGTAATGTTATCGCCGACTAGAATTATCTAACAGTTTAAGTACAGTTGATATAGTTCAAGCACAATCAAAATATGGTTTTTGGGGATGGAATTTGTGGCGTCAACCTATAGGTTTTATCATTTTTCTAATTTCTTCCCTAGCAGAATGCGAGAGATTACCGTTTGATTTACCAGAAGCGGAAGAAGAATTAATAGCAGGTTATCAAACTGAATATTCGGGTATTAAATTTGGTTTATTTTACGTTGCTTCTTATCTAAATCTATTAATTTCCTCATTATTTGTAACAGTTCTATACTTAGGCGGTTGGAATATTTCTATTCCGTATATATCTATTCTAGAGCTATTTCAAAGGGATCAGATTTTTGGAACAACAATTGGTATCTTTATTACATTAGCTAAAACTTATTTGTTCTTGTTCATTTCTATCGCAACAAGATGGACTTTACCTAGGCTAAGAATGGATCAACTGTTAAATCTTGGATGGAAATTTCTTTTACCTATTTCCCTTGGTAATCTATTATTAACAACTTCTTTCCAACTCTTTTCACTCTAAATTGAAAATGAATCCAACATATTCATTATTTGTTTTAAACAAGAGAAAGAAACAAAGATAAAATTATTCATAGATAATTACAATATGCTGCCTATGATAACCGGGTTCATTAATTATGGTCAACAAACCCTACGAGCTGCACGGTATATTGGTCAAGGTTTCATGATTACCTTATCCCACACAAATCGTTTACCTGTAACTATTCAATATCCCTATGAAAAATTAATAACATCGGAACGTTTCCGTGGTCGAATCCATTTTGAATTTGATAAATGCATTGCTTGTGAAGTATGTGTTCGAGTATGTCCTATAGATCTGCCTGTTGTTGATTGGAAATTGGAAACTCATATTCGAAAAAAACGATTACTTAATTACAGTATTGATTTTGGAATTTGTATATTTTGTGGTAATTGTGTTGAGTATTGTCCAACAAATTGTTTGTCAATGACTGAAGAATATGAATTTTCAACTTATGATCGTCACGAATTGAATTATAATCAAATAGCTTTGGGTCGTTTACCAATGTCAGTAATTGACGATTACACTATTCGAACAATTTTATAAAGAATTGAATTCAAAAATTGTATTGTCTTTATATAATAATATTAATATTAACTATATAAGGCTCATTCTTTTAATATAATAGACTCATAATTACTTTCTTCAAATAGATAGGGTGAAACTAGACTTTAGACTAAAAAAAAGAAACTGTCTAATAATTGTATCTACATCAATTCATATCCATTAGATTATAATTTTACTCTATTAGAAACATATTAAAAAAAAATTTCCCGGTTAAATTAATAAGGCCATGAAAAGGATTTCTATTTTTTCTTATTTTAATAATATAATGGATTTGCCTGGACCAATACATGATTTTATTTTAGTTTTTCTGGGATCCGGTCTTCTAATAGGAGGTCTGGGAGTGGTATTACTTCCCAACCCAATATTTGCAGCTTTTTCCTTAGGATTTGTTCTTGTTTGTATATCTTTATTGTATATTTTATCAAATTCCCATTTTGTAGCTGCTGCACAACTCCTTATTTACGTGGGGGCCATAAATGTTTTAATCATATTTTCGGTGATGTTCATGAATTATTCAGAATATTCCACAGATTTAAATCTGTGGACCGTTGGGGATGGGATTACGTCGTTGGTTTGTACAACTATTCTTTTTTCATTAATTTCTACTATTCTCGATACGTCATGGTACGGGGTTATTTGGACTACAAGATTAAACCAGATTCTAGAGCAAGATTTAATAAGTAATAGTCAACAAATAGGAATTCATTTATCAACAGATTTTTTTCTTCCATTTGAACTAATTTCAATAATCCTTTTAGTTGCTTTGATAGGTGCAATTTCTGTGGCCCGTCAATAAAAAAAGTTCTAATTAGTAAAGATCAAAGAAAACTTTGTGTATGTTATGATATTTTTTTCCGTTCATTCAATTAAATTTGTAAATTTGATTGAATACTATTTCATATTCATATTTTAAATATGGATTTTTATATTTGATATATATTTGAAATTTTTTTTTCCTAATATCGTTTTTATTCGTACTTTTTTTTTTATTCTAGTTGATTGAATCCGGTGAATTATTTTTCATATTAAAATGAATCAAAATTGATAAGGAGTTGCTGAATGATACTCGAACATGTACTTGTTTTGAGTGCCTATTTATTTGTGATTGGTCTTTATGGATTAATCACGAGTCGAAATATGGTTAAAGCTCTTATGTGTCTTGAACTGATACTCAATGCAGTTAATATAAATTTCGTAACATTTTCTGATTTTTTTGATAATTCCCAACTAAAAGGGGATATTTTCTGCATTTTTGTTATAGCAATTGCAGCCGCTGAAGCCGCTATTGGATTAGCTATAGTCTCGTCAATTTATCGTAACAAAAAATCAATTCGCATCAATCAATCGACCTTATTAAACAAGTAGCATCAAAAAATTATAGATTGAAATTTGCATATATATATATATAATAGGTTATGACCTACTAGATTATATTTGTGAAAATCGAAGAAATCAAAGTATTTTAGCCCTTTTTTTTAATCCATTGAGCCATAATTAATTACAAAAATTCTATTAAAGGAAATCATTGCTTCATCTAGTATTTTAATATATCATTTAAGTTAGAAGTTTACTAGATTGAAAATTTATGACATTCAAAAAACTATCGATCCTATGTCACATTCAGTAAAAATTTATGATACCTGTATAGGATGTACTCAATGTGTCCGAGCATGCCCTACAGACGTATTAGAAATGATACCCTGGGATGGATGTAAAGCTAAGCAAATAGCTTCTGCTCCAAGAACCGAGGACTGTGTTGGTTGTAAGAGATGTGAATCCGCCTGTCCAACGGATTTTTTGAGTGTTCGAGTTTATTTATGGCATGAAACAACTCGAAGTATGGGTCTAGCTTATTGATACGTTACTGAAAACCTCATTTGAATAAATTTGGAATACATTTTTTTTATTGACAAGTACTCGTACTCAAAAAAGTTCAATTATATTTTTTATTTATATATTTTTGAGTACGCGTTCTTTGGACCTGGTGTATCTTGTCTTTACCACGAATGATTTTCCTTGGTTAACAATAATTGTTGTTTTTCCAATATCTGCTGGTTCGTTAATGTTATTTCTCCCGCATAGGGGAAATAAAGTCAATAAGTGGTATACTATATGCATTTGTATCTTAGAGCTTCTTCTAACGACCTACACTTTTTGCTATAATTTTAAAATAGACGATCCATTAATTCAACTGTCCGAAGATTATAAATGGATCGATTTTTTTGATTTTTACTGGAGCATGGGAGTAGATGGACTTTCTATAGGAACGATTTTACTGACGGGATTTATTACTACTTTAGCCACTTTAGCGGCTTTTCCAGTTACTCGGGATTCGCGATTATTCCATTTCCTGATGTTAGCAATGTACAGCGGTCAAATAGGATCATTTTCTTCTCGGGATCTTTTACTTTTTTTCATCATGTGGGAATTAGAATTAATTCCCGTTTATCTACTTTTATCCATGTGGGGTGGAAAGAAACGTCTGTATTCAGCTACAAAATTTATTTTATACACGGCAGGAAGCTCTCTTTTTTTATTAATAGGAGTTTTAGGTATAAGTTTCTATGGTTCGAACGAACCAACATTAAATTTAGAACTCTTAGCTAATCAACCCTATCCTGTCACCCTCGAAATACTATTTTATATTGGATTTCTTATTGCTTTTGCCGTCAAATTACCGATTATACCTTTACATACTTGGTTACCTGACACCCACGGTGAGGCACATTACAGTACCTGTATGCTTCTCGCGGGAATCTTATTAAAAATGGGAGCATATGGGTTGGTTCGAATAAATATGGAATTATTACCTCACGCTCATTCTCTGTTTTCTCCTTGGTTGGTGGTAGTGGGTACAATCCAAATAATTTATGCAGCTTCAACATCTCCCGGTCAACGTAATTTAAAAAAGAGAATAGCCTATTCTTCTGTATCTCATATGGGTTTTATAATTATAGGTATTGGTTCTATAACGGATCCTGGACTTAATGGAGCTATTTTACAAATAATCTCTCATGGATTTATTGGCGCTGCACTTTTTTTCTTGGCAGGAACGAGTTATGATAGAATTCGACTTGTTTATCTTGATGAAATGGGTGGAATGGCTATCTCCATTCCAAAAATATTTACAATGTTCACTATCTTATCTATGGCTTCCCTTGCATTGCCTGGCATGAGTGGTTTTGTTGCAGAATTAATCGTTTTTTTTGGAATAATTACCAGCCAAAAATATTTCTTAATTTCCAAAATTTTAATTATTTTTGTAATGGCAATTGGAATGATATTAACTCCTATATATTTATTATCTATGTCACGCCAAATGTTCTATGGATACAAGTTAATTAATGTCAAAAACAATTCTTTTTTTGATTCTGGACCTCGAGAGTTATTTCTTTCAATCTCTATTCTTCTACCCATAATTGGTATTGGGATTTATCCGGATTTTGTGCTCTCATTAGCAAGTGACAAGGTCGAATCCATTTTATCTAATTATTTTTATGGATAGTTGTAAGGAAATAAAAAAAAGCATTAAATTTAATTATAATCAGAAGTCTTTGGTCTTTATATTGTGAGAACCTTTTGAATCATTGTACTACTTGATTCAAAAGGTTCTTGATGATTTACTACTAAAATAAATAGAAATTCTATTTCTTAACTTATATGAAGTTAGCTATAGATGCTATTCTTTTTTATTTGGATTTTTATTCTTTTTGTTGTTACTGTTTTATTTAATTCAATGTAAATGAACCATAACTATGTAAACCTATTCCTAAAAGATTGACGCCAAAATAGCATATCCAAATTAACAGAAAACCTATTGAAGACACAATTGCAGAATTTATACCCCTAATATTTCTACTTGTTTTAATATGTAAATAAATTGCGAATATGGTCCAAGTAATAAATGCCCAAGTTTCTTTTGGATCCCAGTTCCAATATGAACCCCATGTCTCATTAGCCCATACAGCTCCTGAAAGAATGCCGACGGTTAAAAAGATAAATCCAAGACTAATAATACGAAAACTCCAATAATCTAATTGTTCAATCAATTGATACCTATAATAATTTCTCGAAAAACTAAAATTAATGTTTTGGTGTAGTAAAATCGAATTTCTTTCATTTATGTAGTAAAGTACATCCCAAGGAAATAATTCATAAAAAAAAATTTTTTTTTTTATATTCTTTTTTAAAAAGGTAGGTCCAACTTTGCGAAACGTAATCACTAAAAGAGCTATTGATAATAATGATCCGCATAACAGAGCGCCATAGCCTACTATCATCATACTTACATGCATCATTAACCACTGGGACTGGAGAGCTGGTACTAATATTGCAGATTGAGGCATTTTGTTTAAAAGCCCTGAAGTAGCAAAACCCTGAATAAAAATAGCACTTGGCGCAGTTATTGCGGTTAAGTTATTTTTTTGTTTTTTATTAAAATAGGAAACCATATGAATAATTGAAAAAGCCCACGAAAGAAAAATTAATGATTCATATAAATTACTTAATGGAAAATGTCCTGAATAAATCCAACGAGTGGATAATAATCCTGTTATACCAAAAAATGTAATTATGATTCCTTTATCTGATGAATCAAAAAATCCTAGGATTTCCTCTAAATTAACTAATAAAGTTAAAAAATAAATTGTCAGTACAATTGAAACGACCGAAAAAGATATATGAGTTAATATATGCTCTAAAATTGAAAAAATCATAAAAAATTTGTTAAAAATTAATACTAGGTTTTACCCGATTTTAGAAAAAAAAATCGGGTATTTTTTTGATTATAAAACTTATAATATCTCTTTTATAAGATCTTATGCCGCTACTCGGACTCGAACCGAGATGCTTTAGCACTGCTTCCTAAGAGCAGCGTGTCTACCAATTTCACCATAGCGGCAACTTGTTCAAAACAATATTAACAAGTTTTGATTCAATTGTCGAGATTCAAATTTAAATAAAGACGCCAATTGACTGGAATTTACAATTTATTTAATAAATAAAAACTTAAATAGGTATTTGGGGCTTTAATTGAATTAAGATCTTTTTTTTATCTTAGTTATTTTAAATAGTTTTAATTCAGGTTTTGTCCTTTATCTTTTTTTTATAATACAATGCAAAATTTAACTAAATTAAAGTAGTTGGGACTTCAACCAAAAAACTCTAAATGCTCTTTCTCACTTTTTTTCGTTTATATGATAAAAAAAATAATAAATTAAATTTATCAGTTCCATTAATAAAAAAATGCTTTTTCTAAAAATGAAAACTTCTACAAAATCCTTACAAGTTTTAAATAAAATCCGATTTTCCTAATTGTTCAAGAGAAATTAAAAAACTCATTATAAAAATATTTATTTTGATGTATCTTTTTATATTGGACAAACATAAGAATGTTTGATTACTTAAAAATTATATATTATTATTTATTTATTATTATTATCTAATATTAACTTATTGTGGACAGATGCTTTTATCAATTTGATTCATTATATTCTTTACTTGGTAAAGAATATAATAATTCAGAGAAATAAGAATTCCTAAAGGTATAAAGTTTAATTTTTTAACTTAAATTAATTTCAAGAACCTATTGATGTCGCTTACAGATCTTTTATTTCCTCATTAAGAGGAAATAAAAGATCTGTATTTATTATTGCATCAAGAGTAGTGATGGGGAAAAAAAAACCCCCTTTTTTGGAACTAAAAAAAATGTGAACCTTTCTTTTTTATCTATATATATATTTTTTTCCTCTTTTGGTTCCTATTTTTTATATATATTCTACAAAATTTATTTTTTAGTTAGGCTAATTCTAATTATTAATTAGTATAGTGTTTTTTATTTGTTTTGTTGTACAAAAAAACTTTTTGAATTACCTGTAGAAAGTGATTTCCCTAACGAAAAAGCTTTCAACGATGTCCAACATCCCTTCCTTTTCCAAATTTTTTTACGAATACGCTTTTTCGAGATAGAAGTACGTTTTTTTGGAACTGCCATTTAAAAATGAAAAAAAAAAAGTTTTTCAGTGGTATAATTGGATGTCAAAGACATTTCTTATTCTATTCTTTCATCTCCATATTGAGTTATTTTTATTTTTCAAATTTTATTATATATTATTTGAAAAATAAAAAAGACATTCAACAATTTAAAACCCAACCGTTTTTTCCTTTTTTTTTTCTTTAACATTGGAAATTCGTATGAGCGTGCTCATTTAATTAATCTATACTGATAAATTCTATTATCAAAAAAATTATAAGATTTCTTCGCATCGTATGTAAAAAAATATCCATTATAATAATCTTTCTTGCAAATAAAAAACAGTTAACTTAGTGTACTGTCCGAGAATCACTAAATTCCAGAATTAAAACCCATTTCTTAATAATTCAAAATAATAAAACTCAAATAACTTTGTTTTAGGTAAAGTTTTTTATTAATAATTAATATTAAGTATTTTTTTAGCGTGTAAATCTTTGTTCTATTCTTAATATATGTATATAAATTATTGTAATACGGAATTATAATTAACTTTTTCGGTATCTGCATAAAATCACAATTATATTTAGTAGTAATAAATAAAAATAAAATTTTTTTATAGTAATTTACTAATATTATTTAATGACTTCTAATTTTTTGATTTGAATATATAGTTATTTTCAAAGATTTCGTAAGGATTATACAAATTCGAAAAAATTTCTATTTAGGTTTGAAATCGCGTGCTTTTTTATTGTCCCCTTTAAAAAAATATATATAATATACAAACCAGTGAATAAGAAATAATAAATTTAAGAATAAAATAAAAAGGATTTTTTATTTTATGGAACATACATATCAATATTCATGGATCATCCCTTTCATTCCACTTCCAGTACCTATTTTACTAGGAGTTGGACTTCTCCTTTTTCCAACAGCAACAAAAAACCTTCGCCGTATGTGGACTTTTCTGAGTATTTTTTTTTTAAGTATAGTTATGATCTTTTCTCTCTACCTATCTATTCAACAAATTTTTCTAAGTTGCATTCATCAAAATGTCTGGTCTTGGACCATAAATAATGAATTTTCTTTTGAGTTCGGTTACTTTATTGATCCACTTACTTCTATTATGTTAATATTAATTACAACTGTTGGGATTTTGGTTCTGATTTATAGTGACAATTATATGTCTCATGATCAAGGATATCTGAGGTTTTTTGCTTATATGAGTTTTTTTAATACTTCAATGTTAGGATTAGTTACTAGTTCTAATTTGATCCAAGTTTATTTTTTTTGGGAATTAGTTGGAATGTGTTCCTATTTATTAATAGGTTTTTGGTTCACTCGACCTATTGCAGCGAATGCTTGTCAAAAAGCTTTTGTAACTAATCGTGTAGGGGATTTTGGTTTATTATTAGGAATTTTGGGTCTTTTTTGGATAACTGGCAGTTTTGAATTTCAGGATTTGTTCGCAATATTCAACAATTTAATTTTAAATAATAGAGTAAATCTCTTATTCCTTACTTTGTGTGCATTTTTATTATTTATGGGTCCTATTGCTAAATCCGCACAATTTCCTCTTCATGTATGGTTACCTGATGCCATGGAGGGCCCTACGCCTATTTCGGCTCTTATACATGCTGCTACTATGGTAGCGGCGGGAATTTTTCTTGTAGCTCGTCTTCTTCCTCTTTTTATAGTTATCCCTTCTATAATGTATATAATATCTTTGATAGGTATAATAACAGTATTCTTAGGAGCCACTTTAGCTCTTGCTCAAAAAGACATTAAGAGAGGTTTAGCCTATTCTACAATGTCTCAACTGGGTTATATGATGTTAGCTCTAGGTATGGGGTCTTATCGATCCGCTTTATTTCATTTGATTACTCATGCTTATTCGAAAGCTTTATTGTTTTTAGGATCCGGATCCATTATTCATTCAATGGAAGCAATAGTTGGGTATTCTCCCGATAAAAGTCAGAATATGATTCTTATGGGGGGTTTGACAAAACACGTGCCGATTACAAAAACGGCCTTTTTAGTAGGAACACTTTCTCTTTGTGGTATTCCCCCCCTTGCCTGTTTTTGGTCTAAAGATGAAATTCTTAATGATAGTTTTTTGTTTTCGCCAATTTTTGCAATAATAGCTTGTTCAACAGCGGGATTAACCGCATTTTATATGTTTCGGATTTATTTACTTACTTTTGAAGGACATTTAAATACTTATTTTCTAAATTACAGCGGAAAAAAAAGTAGCTCCTTCTATTCAATTTCTTTATGGGGTAAAGAAGAAGAAAAAAAACTTAATAGAAATTTCGGGTTAGTACCATTATTAACAATGAATAATACTAAAAGAACTTCTTTTTTTTGCAAGAAAACATATAAAATTAGTAATAATGTCAGAAATAAAACTTTTATTACTGTTGAAAATTCTGGACTTAATACAAGAACTTTCTACTATCCCCATGAATCAGACAATACTATTATATTTCCTATGCTTGTATTGCTTTTTTTTACTTTGTTTATTGGAGCCATAGGAATTCCTTTCAATCAAGAAAGAATAGACTTTGATATATTATCAAAATTATTCACGCCATCGATAAATCTTTTGCATAACAATTCACACAATTTTGTAGATTGGTATGAATTTTTGAGAAATGCA